TTGTTTCTCCTTAATTTTATTTTTATTTTGAATCTACTCCTTCGAAGAAAAGAAAATAAGTCTCTTGAAATTTGGAACCTCCGATTGTATCCGAACGAGAGGAATGTTGAAAAGTCACTACGAACCCGAAACATACCATTGGAAAGTGATTCAGTAATTAAACCTTCATGAATCCATTTTTTTTCTTTCATTCCAGGTAACCCCTTTAATTATCAACTCATGGAGTAGGAGTGATATTAGACAACCCTTCCTCTTTTAAAAAAAAAAAAATAGGAAGTTTTCCTACGGATGCAATTCGTAGATCATAAAGATCACCATATATATAACAAAATTTCTCCCCCGATTCCTTCTAGTCGAGCCTCTCGGTCTGTCATTATACCTCGAGAAGTCGAAAGAATTACAATACCCATTCCTCCTAAAATCCTAGGAATTCGTTGATGGTTGGAATAGATTCGTAGGCCGGGTCGGCTGATACGTTTTAAAACAGTTCTATATGGCCCTTTTCTATTCCTTCTATGTCGCAGAGTTGAAACCAAGAAATATTTCTTGCTTACTCGATGTTTTCTCACATTTTCGATAAAGCCTTCGCGTAGAAGTATTTTAACAATGTTTTCAGTGATATTTGTAGATGCTATTCGAACCGTTCCTTTTTGATCCATGTCAGCATTTCGTATAGAAGTTATTATTTCGGCAATAGTGTCCCTACCCATGATGAACTATAATTATTGGTGCCTCCGGGTTTTTATATAATCAGCATGCTCTACTCTTTTTTTTTCATGAATTATTAAAGGTATATGCGTGAGAAACAATCTACTAATGCATTCTACTAATTAATGGAATCTAATTCAGTTCAGATATCTTACTATGAACCTCCCTTTTTTTATGTTTTATTATGTTTTCATCTATTAGTATTTATTTAGAATCTATTTATAATACCTCAGGAGCTAATGAGACTATTTTAGTAAAATTCAACTGTCTCAATTCCCGAGCGATCGCACCAAAAACTCGAGTTCCTTTGGGATTTCCTTCTTGATCAATGACAACTGCTGCATTGTCATCATATTGTATTATCATACCATTGTCACGTTTGAGTTCTTTACATGTACGTACAATTACAGCTCTGATCACTTCTGATCTTTGTAGAGGCATATTGGGAACTGCTTCTTTGATTACAGCAACAATAACGTCACCAATATGAGCATATCGGCGATTACTAGCTCCTATGATTCGAATACACATTAATTCTCTAGCCCCGCTGTTGTCCGCTACATTTAAATAGGTCTGAGGTTGAATCATATCATTCTTATTATTTTTCTCTTTTTTCTTTCAATGCTAACTAACTAAAGGGCGAAGAAAAAAAGAAGAAAGATTGTTTGTCCAGAAATAAAAAAACTGCGGTTTTTTCATCACAAGGCCCCTTTCCTTTCGTTCCATATCCCTATCCCGCAATAACGAATTGAGTTCGTATAGGCATTTTGGACGCAGCTATAGAAATAGCTTCTCTGGCTACAATTTCTGATACTCCACCCATTTCATAAAGTATTCGACCCGGTTTAACGACGGATACCCAATATTCGGGAGATCCTTTCCCCGAACCCATACGTGTTTCGGTAGGCCTTACTGTAACAGGTTTGTCTGGAAATATACGTACCCATATTTTTCCACCACGACGCGCATATCGTGCCATGGCTCGTCGCCCCGCTTCTATTTGTCTAGATGTGATCCAAGCGGGTTCAAGTGCCTGAAGGGCGTATCCGCCGAAACAAATTCGATTGCCTCGATAAGATATTCCCTTCATTCTTCCTCTATGTTGTTTACGAAATCTGGTTCTTTTGGGGTTATAGTTGATGGTTGTTTCTCAATGCCATCTCTACTGCAGAACTGGACATGAGAGTTTCTTCTCATCCAGCTCCTCGCGAATGAAACGATTAAATAATATTGTATATATTTTGAATTGAATGAATAATGAATCATGGAATTTTTTGAGATATAATCTGTCACGTACACGTAGGAATAAAATAAAATGATAAATTCCATTTTATAATTAATGAATCTTCATTTATTTTTACCTTTATTTTATTTATTTTTATTGAATTGCCCAAAACTTAGCAATCCAGTAAGGCTTTCGCGGGCGAATATTTGCTCTTTCAACATCCCTTTCATTCGTAGGGGCGTTCCATGACCTATCAGAATAAATGAATTGGTTCTTGGCTCGTTCCGCCATCCCACCCAATGAATCATTAGGATTCGTTTTCAAGGGAATCTTCCTCAGTCACAGGTTCTGTCGTTCCCATCGCTTCTCGATTAATGACTAGGCCCGAACTCTGCAATGGAGCTCCTAATAAAATTTGTTCCTGAATCAATCTTCTCAGTCTTTATTGACTCGGCGCTCTTTATTCTTTTTTATTTTTCGTATAAATTGTATTCATATTCATCGAATCTAATTATTAATTATGGACGAATACATTAATGCTTTATTACATTGCCTTTTATAAGATAGTTCATAGACCATACATATTGGAATCATATATCATTGCTATTCTTTTTCTTTCTTTCTCTCACCCCTCCATTTATCCATATCCCTTTGTTTTTGCTTCACAACCTTATAGATTGATTTTTCTTTTATGTAAAAAAAAATGCTTCAGTTGCTACAACAATATGATCAATACATCATATAGCGACTGGTTCCTTGGATCCAGATAATACGAAGCAATGAGCTGGTTATTAGTTATATAGTTATTAGTTCATACTAGGGGATGGCCCTTTGTTTTTTAATCCTAACCTAACTCTAAATAAAAAACCAACGAGTCACACACTAAGCATAGCAATTATATGGAGATGGAGTCAATCGAATTGTTATTCAACCCTATAGAATTAAGAATTCGAAAAAATTCTCATTTTTTTGATTGAACGGAAAAAAATGAACGAGTTTGTGATTTTTTATTCAATTGCCGGATGGATGGAACAGAAAGACAACGAAAGGCCCATTATTCCTCGTCTGCAAATATCCAAATTTTGATTCCTAATGCCCCATAGATAGTTCGAACTGTATAGGAACAATAATCAATTTTGGCTCGAATGGTTTGTAGGGGAACCCTACCTTCTCTGATCCATTCGACACGTGCTATTTCCTTTCCGTCGATACGCCCTGCAATTTGTACTTGAATTCCCTTTGTATCTGCTTTTTCAGTTAATTCAATAGCTTTTTTCATTGCCTTTCGAAACGAAACTCTATTCTTTAATTGTTCGGCTATAAATTCTGCAAGAATATTAGGTTGTCCATACGGTTTTTCAACTCTTGTGATAGCAATGTTAAGTTTTTGGTTCACAGAATTCAATTCTTTTTGTGCATTGCTCTGTAATTCTTCAATTCCTCGCGGGCTGCCCTCTATGAACAATTTTGGGAATCCCATATATATTATGACCTGGATCAGATCGATTCTTTTTTTAATCTTTATGCGTGCAATTCCCTCGGCACCCGAGGATATTTTCCTATTTTTTTGTACATAATTCTTGATACAATCCTGTATTTTTTGATCTTCCTGGAGACCCTCGGAATAACTTTTTGGTTGTGCAAACCAAACAGAATGATGACTTTGGGTTGTACCAAGTCGGAAACCGAGTGGATTTATTTTTTGTCCCATAGCACCTCGCTATCTCTATAAGGCCATATCATTTCTCTATTAGCCCACGTCATTCTGTTACGATATAGCATATGATCCATCATATATAGATACCTCTCTCTGACATCTTTATACTTATCTTTATATACCCATCCATATTTTCTTAACCATATGAAATAGTTTTTCTCTTTAGATGTATCTTTCAATACAATAGTTATATGACAGGTGGGTCTTTTTATCGGATAACTACGTCCTCGGGCTCGGGGTTTTAACTTTTTCATGCTAGTACCTTCATTAACTTCGGCTTGACTAATGATTAAAGCCGTTTCGTTGAATCCCATATTGTGACTAGCATTTGCTGCTGCAGAATAAACTAATTTTAAAATGGGATAACACGCTCGATAAGGCATGAGTTCTAGTATCATAAGTGTTTCCTCGTAGGGACGCCCACGAATCTGATCAATTACTCTTCGCGCTTTATGAGCAGACATACGTATATGTTGACCTAAAGCGTATACTTCTACATCTGGGTCACTCTTTATCATAAGGTTCACCTCCCACCAATAAACGATGAGCACCCATATCCACTTTATTAATTAATATATTAACGACGAGATTTATTATCGTTTCTCGCATGCCCCCGGAAATTCAGAGTAGGTGCAAATTCTCCCAATTTGTGACCTACCATACGATCTGTTATATAAATAGGCAAATGTTCCTTTCCATTATGAATAGCAATTGTATGGCCGATCATTGTGGGTATAATGGTAGATGCCCGGGACCAAGTTACGATTGTATCTTTTTCTGCCCTCGTGTTGAGCTTCGCAATTTTTATCAATAAATGATTAGCTACAAAAGGATTTTTTTTTAGTGAACGTGTCACAGCTAATTACTCCTTTTTTTTTGTAAAGATGAGGAAACATATTCTATTTTCAATATTCTCCTATTTACTACGGCGACGAAGAATCAAACTATCACTATATTTATTCCTTTTTCTACTTCTTCTTCCAAGCGCAGGATAACCCCAAGGGGTTG